TAATAGATATGATAATAAAAGGAAAAAAAAATAAAGATTCATTCTAACGTTATACCAAAACGACATTATCTATAAATAGAATACGTGTTTAATTTTAATTATAAATTATATATATTAAAACATAAAAAATTTCTAATTTATAATAGATTTGATTAAATTTCAAGGAATCTCACGATTCCGTATATTATTCATCGTCTATATTATTTTTTAATCGTTTAATTCGTGAGGAGCTGGATGAGAAGAAATTCTCATGTCCGGTTCTGTAGTAGAGATGGATGGAATTGATAAACAACCATCAACTATAACCCCAAAAGAACCAGATTCCGTAAACAACATAGAGGAAGAATGAAAGGAATATCTTATCGAGGCAATCATATTTGCTTCGGTAGATACGCTCTTCAAGCGCTTGAACCCGCTTGGATCACATCTAGACAAATAGAAGCAGGGCGTCGAGCAATGACACGAAATGCACGCCGCGGTGGAAAAATATGGGTACGCATATTTCCAGACAAACCTGTTACAGTAAGACCTACAGAAACACGTATGGGTTCGGGGAAAGGATCTCCCGAATATTGGGTAGCTGTGGTTAAACCCGGTAGAATACTTTATGAAATGAGCGGAGTAACAGAAAATATAGCCAGAAGGGCTATTTCAATAGCGGCATCAAAAATGCCTATACGAACTCAATTCATTCTTTCAGGATAGAAATGTAGAAACAAAGGAAAAGGGTTTTTTGGATGAAAAAAAACAATTGCAGGTTTTTTTGTTTTGAACAAATAATATTTCTTTTTTTTTTTAGACCTTTGCATTGAAAAAGAAAAAACCGATAAATAAAAAAAATGATATGATTCAACCTCAAACCCATTTGAATGTAGCGGATAACAGCGGGGCCCGAGAATTGATGTGTATTCGAATCATAGGGGCTAGTAATCGACGATATGCTCATATAGGTGATGTTATTGTTGCTGTAATCAAGGAAGCAGTACCAAATACACCTCTAGAAAGATCAGAAGTGATACGAGCTGTAATTGTACGTACTTGTAAAGAACTTAAACGCGACAACGGTATGATAATACGATATGATGACAATGCTGCAGTTGTTATTGATCAAGAAGGAAATCCAAAAGGGACCCGTATTTTTGGCGCGATCGCCCGGGAATTAAGACAGTTAAATTTCACCAAAATAGTTTCATTAGCGCCCGAAGTATTATAAGGGAAAAACGTAATGTAATATAGTTATAGTATTTGAATGAAATCGATTAATTAGTAGATTGTTTATATATCACGTATATACCTTTAATAATTCAGAAATAAAGATAAAGAAAAAAAGAAAAAGAGCATGTTGATTATATCAAAACTCGGGGGCAACAAAAATTTTAGTTTATCATGAGTAAAGACACTATTGCTGACATAATAACCTCTATACGAAATGCTGACATAAATAAAAAAAGAACAGTTCGAATACCATCCACTAACATCACTGAAAATATTGTTAAAATACTTTTACAAGAAGGTTTTATTGAAAACGTGAGAAAACATCAGGAAAGCAATAAATATTTTTTGGTTTTAACACTACGACATAGAAGAAATAGGAAAAAGCCATATAAAAATGTTTTAAATTTAAAACGGATCAGTCGACCCGGTCTACGAATATATGCTAACTATCAACGAATTCCTAGAATTTTAGGCGGAATGGGGGTTGTAATTCTTTCTACTTCTCGAGGCATAATGACAGACCGAAAGGCTCGAATAGAAGGAATCGGTGGAGAAATTTTGTGTTATATATGGTAATCTTTCTGATATCCAAACTATACGTGGAACTTTCATATTTGTGAAAAAAGAGAAAGGGGATAATATTACGCCTCTAGTTGATACTTCAAAGAAGTTTTACCTGGAATGAAACAACAAAAATGGATTCATGAGGGTTTAATTACTGAACAACTTATAAATGGTATGTATCTTCCGGGCTCGTTTAGATAATGAAAATCCTATTCTGGGTTTTGTTTCGGAAAGGGTTCGACGCAGTTTTATACGTATACTACCAGGAAATAGAATAAAATTAAGGCAAGTCCTTATGATTATGATTCAACCAAAGGACGTATAATTTATAGACTCCAAAGAACAGACTCGAATGATTGGTTGGTTTTTTCAATTGCAACATCCTTTTCGCGGGGATACAGTTCGAAGTTAAAAATTTCAAGAAACTTATTTTCTTCCAATTAAGAATTAATAAAAGGAAGGAATGAAAAATATGAAAATAAGGGCCTCCGTTCGTAAAATTTGTGAAAAATGTCGATTGATCCGTAGGCGGGGACGTATCATAGTAATTTGTTCCAACCCGAGACATAAACAAAGACAAGGGTAATCTTTCTAAAACAAAAAAACTCTCGAAATCTAAAGGACACGATGTACAAATAAATAAGTAAAAAAAAATAAGGATCTGTTTTGACATGAAATGGATATATCCATATATCTCTGACTTATATTTATGAGATGATAA